ATTTATAGTATATTCTACTGAAATGAAATTAAAGTATTTCATTTTTTTTTCATAAAAATTAAGGTGGAAGATCATTGCTTCTATTGATTCGATACGAATTACGAATATGGAAACATAATCTAATGCATCGAACGATTATATTTTCTCTCCTTTCCTTGTCCTAGATTGAATTTCTATTTGGGGTTAGGTTTCGCTACAATCAAAAGGTTTGTTTTACAGGAAACCCACGCTACACAATGAAAGATACCATAGAGTGATAATGGTATAATCGACCGAATCACAAATGATCCACACTACGGATAAGTAATGTAAGGTTGATTTAGTACCAATTCATTATCTCTGAAACAATCAATTGGTATTGTTTTCAAAAAAAAGTGATTAGTAAAAAAAAAAGAAAGAATAGGGATTAGATACATGTTTCTTAGGATTCAATTTGGTTGGGTCAGGTTGGAGTTTTTCGGCAGGATCATGTTATGATTTTCATTTCATAAATTAACGGATATTGGGTATACCAACAAAAAGTGTATCACTTTTTATTTATTGAAATCAATTATTGTTTTTATTTTCGTGTTCCTATGCACTTACATGAATAAGTGGTAATGCTTTCATTACTATGGACCAGCCAACCGTCTAGTCCATAAACAAGTACTAATGAGGAAATAAACCCTATACGAAAATAAAATAAAATGTATTAGGGCTATACGGACTCGAACCGTAGACCTTCTCGGTAAAACAGATCAAACTGATCATTATCGAAATGATTCGAACTGTTTCAAAGACCCAACATGCATTTTTTTTGCATTGGGCTTTTTCATTAACTGCTGTAAAGATCAGTTAGTCCACCCTATTTTGTCTTTCCTTTACAGGAAAGATAATGAGATGGCTCCATTTGCTCTGATTCATTATTTTCTGATCTAGGAGCAATACCAAAGTGTTTCAAAGGAGGGGTATCTTGACTTAGGTCTGCCTCCGGCCTAGATCAACTTAAGTTAAATGGAGTCTCTACCGCTCCGCTGCAAGAGTTAAATATGAGACTTCATACACCTTAAAGTTCATAGAACGAAAAGAGGTTATTTTGAGGCCCTTATACTCATTATGCCTGGCATTGAACGGACTGGGTATTAACCTTATCAACGATCAAATCGATGGGGGGTTCTATTTGGCACCTGAATTCGCACCCGAATCGTACCGAACCAAATATTTGTCAGGCTATTGTTCTCTTGTTCCTTCGAATCTATGGAGTAAGACATCGATTTCTCAATAAGATGAATTAGGATCATTGCATAATTGGCTCCCTTGAAAAGCGTTGGCGCACGTGTAAACGAGGTGCTCTACCTAACTGAGCTATAGCCCTTGTCATATATATATATATTAACATATCTACAATTTCTTGTCAAGATAAGATGGATATGGATATTCCATGATCCCACATCATAGTTCTTTGATATGTTTACTGTTAACGGATTGATATTGCTTGGAAATAATATTCCATCTATAATTCCCGAAGTGATGGGTCCTTTTTTGGTGATAAATGACCTACTTAACTCAGTGGTTAGAGTATTGCTTTCATACGGCGGGAGTCATTGGTTCAAATCCAATAGTAGGTAAAACTTATTAGATACCGGAGTCAATGGTATCTAATAAGTTTTTCTACCCATCGTCTTTTTGTTGTATCAGATTAGACTTGATTGTGTTCAATTAGTGGAACTAAAATGTGGTGTATAATAAAGAACTTCTACTTTTAAAAAACTTCTTTTGGTTATTTTGATGTATTGACTAGTTGGAAATAGCATTGATAGCCTCTACTCGTGTCTTAGCCCGTCTGAGAGCTAGATTCGCCTCAATTGCTTGTTTCTTACCCTCAGCTTTACTTAAATTAGCTTCCGCTATTTCAAGAGTTTTTTGAGCTTCTTGCGGATCGATGTCAGTACTCATCTCCGCATCATTTCCTAAAATAGTGATCTCATTATTACCTATTCTAGCAAAACCGCCCATTAGAGCCACCGTTAACCATTGGTCGTTGAGGCGTATTCTCAAAAGACCTATATCTACAGCCGTGGCAATAGGGGCGTGGTTTGGTAATACGCCAATTTGGCCACTATTAGTAGATAAAATGATTTCTTTCACTTCTGAATCCAAAATAATTCGATTAGGAGTCAGTACACAAAGATTTAAAGTCATTTCTTCAATTTGCTCTCTACTTCTAAGTTCATAGCTTTCGCGGTAGCTTCATCGATGTTACCCACTAAATAAAAGGCCTGCTCGGGAAGACCATCTAATTCTCCGGAAAGAATCAGTTGAAACCCCCTAATTGTTTCTGCGAGACCAACATATTTTCCTGGAGAACCAGTAAATACTTCTGCCACGAAGAAGGGTTGTGATAAGAAACGCTCCATTTTTCGCGCTCTTGCTACAGTTAAACGATCCTCTTCGGATAATTCGTCCAATCCAAGGATAGCTATAATGTCCTGAAGTTCTTTATAACGTTGTGAAGTTTGCT